GCTAACGTAGCTTAATTCAAAGCATAACACTGAAGATGTTAAGATGGGCCCTAGAAAGCCCCGTAAGCACAAAAGCTTGGTCCTGACTTTACTATCAACTTTAGCTATATTTACACATGCAAGTATCCGCACCCCCGTGAGAATGCCCTAATAGCTCCCTGCTTGGGAACAAGGAGCTGGTATCAGGCACAACTTCTTGTTAGCCCACGACACCTTGCTTTGCCACACCCTCAAGGGAATTCAGCAGTGATAAACCTTAAGCCATGAGTGAAAACTTGACTTAGTAAATGCTAAGAGGGCCGGTCAAACTCGTGCCAGCCACCGCGGTTATACGAGAGGCCCAAGTCGATAGTCAACGGCGTAAAGCGTGGTTAGAGAATCTTTTTACTAAAGCCGAACCCCTTCTAGGCTGTTATACGCTTACCGAAGAGGGGAAGCCCGTCCACGAAAGTGGCTTTATAACCTTGAACCCACGAAAGCTAAGGCACAAACTGGGATTAGATACCCCACTATGCTTAGCCCTAAACATTGACAACATAGTACACCTGTCGTCCGCCTGGGGATTACGAGCATAAGCTTCAAACCCAAAGGACTTGGCGGTGCTTTAGACCCACCTAGAGGAGCCTGTTCTAGAACCGATAATCCCCGTTCAACCTCACCCCTTCTTGTTCTTTCCGCCTATATACCGCCGTCGTCAGCTTACCCTGTGAAGGACTCATAGTAAGCAAAATTGGCACAGCCCCAAACGCCAGGTCGAGGTGTAGCGTATGGAGGGGGAAGATAATGGGCTACATTCTCTAATGTAGAGAATACGAATGACATGTTGAAACATGTGTCTGAAGGAGGATTTAGCAGTAAGTTGAAAGTAGAGTGTTCAGCTGAAATTGGCCCTGAAGCGCGTACATACCGCCCGTCACCCTCCCCTGGACTAGTTATTTCAATTAAATAAAACCTTATTATAGTAAAGGGGAGGCAAGTCGTAACATGGTAAGTGTACCGGAAGGTGTACTTGGAATAAAATCAGGGTATAGCTAAGATACTACAGCGGCTCCCTTACACCGAGCAGTCATCCGTGAAAATCGGATTATCCTGACGCCCATTAGCTAGCCGCACCCACTAAAAACAACAAACCCCCATTAATACCCCCTAAAGCACTTATAAGTACTAAACAAATCATTTTTCCCCCCAAGTATGGGCGACAGAAAAGGAACCCGTCGCGCCATAGAAAAAGTACCGCAAGGGAATGCTGAAAAAGAAATGAAACAAACCAGTAAAGCCCCGAAAAGCAGAGATTTAACCTCGTACCTTTTGCATCATGACTTAGCCAGAAAACCTCAAGCAAAGAGTACTTTAGTTTGACCCCCCGAAACTACGTGAGCTACTCCAAGACAGCCTAATGTAGGGCAAACCCGTCTCTGTGGCAAAAGAGTGGGATGAGCTTCGAGTAGCAGTGACAGACCTATCGAACCTAGTTATAGCTGGTTGCCTGAGAAATGAATAGGAGTTCAGCCTTTCGAATTCTTCCCTCATAAACACCCTTATCCCGCCCCGGACAACAAAAGAAGTCGAAAGAGTTAATTAAACGGGGTACAGCCCCTTTAATACAAGATACAACTTTCCCAGGAGGGTAAAGATCACACCCTAATTATCAAGGTAAAATGTTTTGGTGGGCCTGAAAGCAGCCATCCCCCTAGAATGCGTTAAAGCTCAAACATATTTACCACCCCCAATCCTGACAACCTTGTCTTAACCCCCTAACCTTACCAGGCCGTTCCATGCAACCATGGAAATGCCCATGCTAACATGAGTAATAAGAGGGTGCACCATCCGCCCCTCTCCACGCACAAGTGTACCTCGGATCGGACCCCCCGCCGAAACTTAACGACCCCAAACAAAGAGGGCCCTGAACAACAGACCCGTCAACTAGAAAATCACTCAATACTTAACCGTTAAACCTACACTGGTGTGCTTCTGAGGAAAGACTAATAAAAAAAGAAGGAACTCGGCAAACACATAAAGCCTCGCCTGTTTATCAAAAACATCGCCTCTTGCCAGTAACGAATAAGAGGTCCAGCCTGCCCAATGACCATGTGTTAAACGGCCGCGGTATTTTAACCGTGCAAAGGTAGCGTAATCACTCGTCTTTTAAATAAAGACCCGTATGAACGGTAAAACGAGGGCTTAACTGTCTCCTTTTTTATGTCAATGAAATTGATCTCCCCGTGCAAAAGCGGGGATTCTCACATAAGACGAGAAGACCCTGTGAAGCTTCAGACACTAGGACAAGCTATGCTATATACCCCTATTAAAGAACTAAGCCACTGAACTCTGTCCCAATGTCTTCGGTTGGGGCGACCACGGAGGACCACATAACCCCCGCGTGGAATAGGAGCACTTAAACAACCACCCTGCTCCCACAACTAAGAGCCTCCGCTCTAACGAACAGAACTTCTGACCAAATAAGACCCGGCAACGCCGGTCAACGAACCAAGTTACTCCAGGGATAACAGCGCCATCCTCTTCCAGAGCCCCCATCGACAAGAGGGTTTACGACCTCGATGTTGGATCAGGACATCCTAATGGTGCAGCCGCTATTAGGGTTCGTTTGTTCACGATTAAAGTCCTACGTGATCTGAGTTCAGACCGGAGCAATCCAGGTCAGTTTCTATCTATGCCTTAATCTTTACTAGTACGAAAGGACCGAAAAGAAAGGGCCCATACTCTAAGCACGCCCTACCCTTACCTAATGCAAACAACTAAAATAGATAAGAGGACATACTTAAATTAGACATCAACAGCCATAGAACACGGCCCGATTGTTGAGGTGGCAGAGCACGGCATAATGCAAAAGACCTAAGCCCTTTCAACAGAGGTTCAAATCCTCTCCTCAACTATGATTTACACTTTAACACACATTGTTAACCCCTTAGCTTTTATTGTTCCAGTCCTCCTAGCTGTTGCCTTCCTCACACTACTTGAACGAAAAGTTCTAGGTTACATGCAATTACGAAAAGGGCCTAATATTGTAGGGCCCTACGGCCTACTACAACCCATCGCAGATGGAATTAAACTCTTTATTAAAGAACCTATTCGTCCATCTACCTCCTCCCCGGTCCTATTTATTTTAGCCCCAATATTAGCCCTCACACTAGCCCTTACACTCTGAGCACCCATACCTCTGCCGTATCCCGTCATTGACCTCAACCTTAGCATCCTATTTATCCTGGCCCTATCCAGCCTTGCCGTTTATTCAATTCTGGGCTCAGGTTGAGCATCCAACTCAAAATATGCCCTCATTGGTGCCCTCCGAGCCGTTGCTCAAACCATTTCCTATGAAGTTAGCCTCGGCCTAATTTTACTAAGTGCCATTATTTTTACAGGTGGTTTTACCCTCCAAACCTTCAGCGTCACCCAAGAAAGCATTTGATTAGTGCTTCCAGCCTGACCTTTGGCAGCAATATGGTACATCTCTACGCTAGCAGAAACCAACCGAGCCCCTTTCGACCTTACTGAAGGTGAGTCCGAACTAGTTTCAGGCTTCAACGTAGAATATGCAGGAGGGCCCTTCGCCCTTTTCTTCCTGGCAGAATACGCCAACATCCTACTCATAAATACACTTTCTGCCACCCTCTTCTTAGGTGCCCTTCATGCCCCCACAATCCCCGAACTAACCACCATTAACCTAATAACTAAAGCAGCCCTTCTTTCAGTCCTCTTTTTATGAGTCCGAGCCTCCTACCCCCGTTTCCGATATGACCAACTCATGCATCTAATCTGAAAAAACTTTCTACCACTAACCCTCGCCCTCATCATCTGACACCTTGCACTTCCCATTGCACTTGCAGGGCTGCCCCCTCAACTATAAACCCGGAGTTGTGCCTGAAGTAAAGGGCCACTTTGATAGAGTGAATTATGGGGGTTAAATTCCCCCCAACTCCTTAGAAAAAAGGGGTTCGAACCCTACCCGAAGAGATCAAAACTCTCAGTGCTTCCACTACACCATTTTCTAGTAAAATCAGCTAACTAAGCTTTCGGGCCCATACCCCGGCAATGAAGGTTAAACCCCTTCTTTTACTAATGAACCCCCTTCTATTATCTATTTTACTACTTGCATTAGGCCTTGGCACAACAATTACATTCGCTAGCTCCCACTGATTTCTCGCCTGAATAGGCCTTGAAATCAATACTATTGCCATTCTGCCATTAATAGCTCAATATCACCACCCCCGAGCAACCGAAGCAACCCTTAAATATTTCCTCACACAAGCAACCGCAGCCTCAACCCTACTTTTTGCAACCACAACAAACGCCTGACTAACCGGACAGTGAGACATTCAACACATTACACACCCCCTCCCTGCCACGTTATTTACCCTCGCTTTAGCCCTAAAAGTTGGATTAGCCCCCCTCCACCTCTGACTTCCAGAAGTACTTCAAGGCCTAGACCTTGGCACAGGACTAATTATGTCAACCTGACAAAAACTTGCCCCATTTGCCCTCCTTATCCAAATTCAACCCCCCGGGACAACCCTCCTAATTGCCTTAGGCCTTGCATCAACCCTCATTGGAGGCTGAGGCGGACTAAACCAAACCCAATTACGAAAAATCCTTGCCTACTCCTCCACCGCCCACCTTGGCTGAATAATTCTAGTACTGCAATTTGCACCCGCACTCACACTCCTCACCCTTTTTATGTACCTTATTATAACTTTCTCAACATTCCTCGCATTCAAGTTAACCAACGCAACTAATATCAACATGTTAGCCACCTCTTGAACCAAAGCCCCCATACTTACCGCCCTTATACCCCTAGTCCTTCTCTCCCTAGGAGGTCTCCCCCCACTTTCCGGATTTATACCAAAATGACTTATCCTCCAAGAATTATCTAAACAAGATCTAGCTCTAGTCGCTACCCTGGCTGCACTCACAGCACTTCTCAGCCTCTACTTCTACCTCCGCCTTTCATATGCCATAGCCCTGACAATATTCCCCAACACCTCAACAGGCACACCCCCCTGACGCTTCCAGTCATCTCAAATTACATTCCCACTTGCCATCTCAACAACAGCTACCCTCATACTTCTACCACTCACCCCTACCATCCTAGCCCTACTCACCTCTTAAGAGACTTAGGATAGCCTTAAGACCAAGGGCCTTCAAAGCCCTCAGCGGGAGTTAGAATCTCCCAGTCCCTGTAGAACCTGCGGGATACTAACCCACATCATCTGCATGCAAAACAGATACTTTAATTAAGCTAAAGCTCTTCCTAGACGAGTAGGCCTCGATCCTACAAACTCTTAGTTAACAGCTAAGCGCCCAAGCCAGCGAGCATTCGTCTACCTTTCCCCCGCCTAAAAAGAACAAGGCGGGGGAAAGCCCCGGCAGGGGTTAGCCTGCTTCTTCAGATTTGCAATCTGATATGTAAAACACCTCAGAGCTTGATAGAAAGAGGACTCGAACCTCTGTCTGTGGGGCTACAATCCACCGCTTAAAACTCAGCCATCCTACCTATGGTCATTACACGTTGATTTTTCTCCACCAACCACAAAGACATTGGCTCTCTCTATCTAGTTTTCGGCCTGTGGGCCGGAATGGTGGGCTCAGCCCTAAGTCTACTAATTCGAGCAGAACTAAGCCAGCCCGGCTCCCTTCTTGGAAGCGACCAAATTTTTAACGTAATTGTTACAGCCCATGCATTCGTCATGATTTTCTTTATAGTAATACCCGCCATGATCGGAGGGTTCGGGAACTGACTCGTACCTCTAATGCTTGGCGCCCCCGACATAGCATTCCCCCGAATGAATAATATAAGTTTCTGACTCCTTCCCCCCTCACTCCTACTGCTTCTCACTTCCTCAGCAGTTGAGGCAGGTGCAGGCACAGGGTGAACAGTCTACCCGCCACTCGCTGGGAACCTGGCACATGCAGGGGCCTCTGTTGACCTGGCCATTTTCTCCCTACATCTTGCAGGTGTTTCCTCTATCCTAGGGGCTATCAACTTCATTACAACCATTATTAACATGAAATCTCCTTCTGTTTCCTTGCTTCAAACACCTTTATTTGTATGATCGGTCCTGATCACAGCAGTCCTCCTACTACTATCCCTTCCTGTCTTAGCCGCCGGCATTACAATGTTATTAACAGACCGTAACCTGAACACAACCTTCTTTGACCCTGCAGGAGGGGGTGACCCCATCCTCTATCAGCACTTATTCTGGTTCTTTGGCCACCCAGAGGTTTACATTCTTATTCTCCCAGGATTTGGCATTATTTCACACATCGTCACCTACTACTCTGGAAAGAAAGAACCTTTCGGATATATGGGCATGGTCTGAGCCATAACATCCATCGGCCTTCTAGGATTCATCGTCTGAGCCCACCACATGTTTACAGTCGGACTAGACGTAGACACACGAGCTTACTTTACATCTGCCACAATAGTAATTGCCATCCCAACAGGCGTAAAAGTCTTTAGCTGACTTGCAACTCTTCACGGAGGGGTCCTTAAATGAGAAGCCCCATTTCTATGAGCCCTAGGCTTTATTTTCCTCTTTACAGTAGGCGGGTTAACAGGCATTGTACTGGCCAACTCTTCTTTAGACATCATTCTTCACGACACCTACTACGTAGTAGCCCACTTCCATTACGTCCTGTCTATAGGAGCAGTATTTGCTATCATAGGCGGCTTTGTTCACTGATTCCCCCTATTCACAGGATTCACCCTCCATGAAACCTGAGCAAAGATTCATTTCGCACTCATGTTCCTAGGGGTAAATCTCACCTTCTTCCCCCAACACTTCCTTGGACTTGCCGGCATGCCTCGCCGATACTCGGACTACCCAGACGCATACGCCACATGAAACACTGTTTCTTCCCTAGGCTCTATAATCTCCCTCGTTGCAGTGATCTTCTTCATGCTAATCATCTGAGAAGCCTTTTCTTCTAAGCGCGAAGCACAAATAATTCCATTCACAACATACCACCTGGAGTGACTTCACGGCTGCCCTCCTCCCTACCACACCTTCGAAGAGCCCCCATATGTTCGGGCCCATCACAAATATTCGAGAAAGGGAGGAATTGAACCCCCATAAACTGGTTTCAAGCCAATCACATAACCGCTCTGCCACTTTCTTAAAAGACGCTAGTAAAGAACTTACACTGCCTTGTCAAGGCAGAATCGTGGGTTAGACCCCCACGTGTCTTGCATTATTAATGGCACAACCCGCCCAAATAGGATTTCAGGATGCAACTTCCCCTCTTATGGAAGAACTTCTCTACTTTCACGATCACGCTTTAATGGTAGTAATTCTTATCAGCGTAATAGTGCTTTATATTATTACCTGCTTGATTACCACCAACCTATCGGACAAACTTATCCTCGACTCCCAAGAGATCGAAACTATCTGAACAGTCCTTCCTGCACTCACCCTAGCCGTAGTTGCCCTCCCCTCTCTTCGAATTCTTTACCTGATAGATGAAATCAACGACCCCCACCTTACAATTAAAGCCATGGGCCATCAATGATACTGGTCTTATGAATATACCGACTATGAAGACCTCGGTTTCGACTCGTACATAATCCCAACACAAGATCTGGGCCCCGGCCACTTCCGTCTCTTAGAAGCAGACCATCGTATGGTGATTCCAGTTGAATCCCCGATCCGGGTACTAATTTCAGCCGAAGACGTTCTCCACTCATGAGCAGTCCCAACCCTGGGCATTAAAATAGACGCAGTCCCCGGCCGACTAAATCAATCAGCTTTACTCGCATCTCGTTCAGGGGTCTACTACGGCCAATGCTCCGAAATCTGTGGCGCCAACCACAGCTTCATACCAATCGTTATTGAAGCAGTCCCCCTAAATCACTTTGAGACCTGGACCGCCCTTATGTTAGAAGAAGCCTCGCTAAGAAGCTTATAAAGGGAAAAGCATTAGCCTTTTAAGCTAAAGGCAGGTGACTCCCGACCACCCTTAGCGACATGCCCCAGCTTAACCCAAAACCCTGACTCGCTATTATAGTTTTTTCATGATTGACATTTCTAATCATTATTCCACCTAAAATCATAGCTCACATCTTCCCAAACGAGCCCGCCCCACAAACCACAGAAGAATCCAAAACAAACACTTGAAACTGACCATGACTGTAAGCCTTTTTGATCAATTTATATCACCCATCTACCTGGGAATCCCACTACTAGCCCTTGCTTTAACCCTCCCCTGAATCCTCTTCCCTTCCCCCTCATCTCGATGGCTCAACAATCGTCTACTGACCCTTCAAAACTGGTTCATCAACCGATTCACTCAACAAATTTTACTCCCCTTAAGCCTAGGAGGACACAAATGAGCCCTAATCCTAACTTCTCTTATAATTTTCCTCATTACCCTTAACATTCTAGGCCTCCTCCCTTACACCTTTACCCCAACAACACAATTGTCCCTCAATCTAGCCCTCGCCTTCCCGCTCTGATTAGCCACAGTACTTATTGGAATGCGTAATCAACCAACCGTTGCTCTCGGACACCTCCTACCAGAAGGCACACCCACCCTTCTCATCCCCGTCCTAGTTATTATCGAAACAATTAGCCTACTAATTCGACCACTAGCACTAGGCGTTCGACTGACCGCCAACCTTACAGCAGGCCACTTACTTATGCAACTCACCTCTACAGCAGCTTTCGTGCTCCTATCTATGATACCCGCAGTAGCAATTCTTACAACAATTCTCCTATTTATGCTCACCCTACTAGAAGTCGCCGTAGCAATGATCCAAGCCTATGTATTCGTACTACTTCTAAGTCTTTACCTACAAGAGAACGTCTAATGGCCCACCAAGCACACGCATACCACATAGTAGACCCCAGTCCCTGGCCCCTAACAGGCGCCGTCGCCGCCCTGCTCCTTACATCAGGACTCGCAATTTGATTCCACTTCCACTCCACAATTCTTCTATCCCTAGGCCTCATTCTCCTTCTCCTAACAATGTATCAATGATGACGAGACATCATTCGAGAAGGAACATTCCAAGGCCACCACACGCCTCCCGTCCAAAAAGGTCTTCGATTCGGAATAATTTTATTCATTACATCTGAAGTTTTCTTCTTTTTGGGTTTCTTCTGAGCCTTCTACCACTCTAGCCTCGCCCCTACACCCGAATTAGGCGGCTGCTGACCTCCCACTGGCATCATTACTCTAGATCCATTCGAAGTGCCCCTACTAAACACTGCCGTCCTCCTGGCCTCAGGCGTTACAGTTACCTGGGCCCACCACAGCATTATAGAAGGTGAACGCAAGCAAGCCATCCACTCCCTGACATTAACCATTCTTCTTGGATTTTACTTCACCTTCCTTCAAGGCATGGAGTATTACGAAGCCCCCTTCACTATCGCAGACGGAGTGTATGGATCTACATTCTTTGTAGCCACAGGTTTCCACGGACTTCACGTTATTATCGGCTCTACATTCCTGGCTGTCTGCCTGCTTCGCCAAGTCCAATATCACTTCACATCAGAACATCATTTCGGATTTGAAGCAGCTGCCTGATATTGACACTTCGTAGACGTCGTCTGATTGTTCCTCTACATCTCCATCTATTGATGAGGCTCTTAATCTTTCTAGTACTAAGTTAGTATTAGTGACTTCCAATCACCAGGTCTTGGTTAAAATCCAAGGAAAGATAATGAATTTAATCACAACTATCCTTATTATTACCGCCCTCCTCTCAGCCGTCCTAGCCATCGTCTCATTCTGACTCCCCCAAATAAGCCCCGACCACGAAAAGCTCTCCCCTTATGAATGCGGATTTGACCCTCTTGGTACTGCCCGACTACCCTTCTCTCTCCGATTCTTTCTCATCGCTATTCTATTCTTGCTCTTCGACCTAGAAATCGCCCTCCTTCTCCCCCTCCCCTGAGGAAGTCAACTAACTTCACCCCTCCTAACCTTTCTCTGAGCCGCTGCCGTCCTAGCCCTTCTTACCCTAGGCCTAATTTATGAATGACTACAAGGAGGCCTTGAGTGGGCCGAATAGGTGGTTAGTTTAAAAAAAACATTTGATTTCGGCTCAAAAGCTCGTGGTTCAAGTCCACACCCGCCCGATGACCCCCGTTCACTTCGCCTTCTCCTCAGCCTTTGTTTTAGGACTTACTGGCCTAACATTTCACCGAACCCACCTTCTCTCCGCCCTACTCTGCCTAGAGGGTATAATATTATCCCTATTTATTGCCCTCTCTCTATGAACCCTCCAATTAAACTCCACCAGCTTTTCAGCCGCCCCCATACTCCTCCTGGCCTTCTCAGCCTGTGAAGCAGGCGTAGGCCTCGCACTACTAGTCGCCACCTCTCGAACCCATGGCACAGACCGCTTACAAAGCTTAAACCTTCTACAATGCTAAAAATCCTAATCCCCACACTCATACTCCTCCCAACAATTTGACTAAACCCCGCTAAGTGACTTTGACCTACAACACTTGCACACAGTTTGCTTATTGCACTAGCCAGTGTTACCTGATTTAAAAACCTATCAGAGACAGGTTGAACTTTTCTTAACTTTTATATAGCCACAGACCCACTCTCAACCCCCCTTCTAGTTCTTACTTGTTGACTTCTCCCTCTCATAATCCTCGCAAGCCAAAACCACACAGCATTTGAACCCATCAACCGTCAACGAACATATATTACCCTCCTCACATCCCTACAAATTTTCCTTATCCTGGCCTTCACCGCCACCGAAGTAATTATGTTCTACGTGATATTCGAAGCCACCCTAATCCCCACTTTATTTCTCATCACCCGCTGAGGCAATCAGGCAGAGCGACTTAACGCAGGCACCTACTTCCTATTTTATACTCTAGCCGGCTCCCTCCCTCTCCTTGTCGCCCTACTACTCCTTCAAAATAGTGCTGGAACTCTTTCCCTCTTGACTCTACAATTTTCAAATCCACACCAACTCACCACCTTTGCAGACAAACTCTGATGAGCGGGCTGCCTACTCGCCTTCCTAGTAAAAATACCCCTTTACGGTGTCCACCTCTGACTGCCCAAAGCCCACGTTGAAGCCCCCATTGCAGGCTCAATAATCCTAGCCGCCATCCTTCTGAAACTAGGGGGCTACGGGATAATGCGAATTCTCCCCATACTTGAACCCCTCACTAAAGAACTAAGCTACCCATTCATCATTTTCGCGCTCTGAGGTGTTGTTATAACAGGCCTGATCTGTCTACGACAAACAGACCTAAAATCCCTCATCGCCTACTCGTCTGTAGGCCACATGGGCCTTGTTGTAGGCGGAATCCTTATCCAAACCCCATGAGGCTTCACGGGAGCCCTTATCCTTATGATTGCCCACGGCCTCACTTCTTCCGCCTTATTCTGCCTCGCCAACACAAGTTACGAACGAACCCATAGCCGAACAATAATCCTTGCCCGGGGCCTTCAAATTGCCCTACCCTTGATAGCCACCTGATGATTCTTTGCCAGCCTCGCCAACCTAGCCCTCCCCCCACTTCCTAACCTCATGGGCGAATTAATGATTATTACATCCCTATTCAATTGATCCGGATGAAGCTTAATCCTAACAGGGGCCGGAACCCTCATTACCGCCGGATACTCCCTCTACATGTTCTCAATAACCCAACGAGGGCCCCTCCCAACACACATTATTGCCCTTGAACCCTCCCACTCACGAGAACACCTCCTACTAGTTCTTCACCTAGTCCCACTAGCCCTCCTAATCCTTAAGCCCCAACTTATTTGAGGATGAGCCGCTTGTAAACATAGTTTAACAAAAACATTAGATTGTGATTCTAATAATAGAGGTTAAAATCCCCTTGTTCACCGAGAGAGGCTCGTCAGCAGCGAAGACTGCTAATCTTTCGCCACCTTGGTTAGACCCCTGGGCTCACTCGAGTCGCTGCTAAAGGATAACAGTCCATCCACTGGTCTTAGGAGCCAGCAACTCTTGGTGCAAATCCAAGTAGCAGCTATGTATACCCCCGCCACTGCTTTGTCATGCGCCCTACTCACTACCATCGCAGTCCTGGCCTACCCCCTTTTCACTACTCTCAACCCAAACAATCCCAAACCTGGCTGGGCCCTCTACGAAGTTAAAACAGGCATTAAAGTAGCCTTCTTCATTAGCCTCTTCCCTCTTTCCCTGTTCCTCCACGAAGGCTCAGAAACATTTGTCTCGAGCCTGACTTGATTTAATACCCCAACCTTTGACATTAAACTCAGCTTTAAATTCGACCACTACTCAATAATCTTTGTACCCGTCGCCCTTTACGTTACTTGATCGATCCTTGAATTCACGTTCTGATATATACACCAAGACCCCGCTATAAACCGGTTCTACAAGTACCTTCTCATCTTCCTAATCGCAATAGTCATCCTAGTTACAGCAAACAATATACTTCAACTTTTTATTGGATGGGAAGGAGTCGGCATTATGTCCTACCTTTTAATTAGCTGATGACATGGCCGAGCAGACGCAAACACCGCAGCCCTCCAAGCAGTTCTTTTCAACCGAGTCGGAGATATTGGCTTAATTCTAACCCTAGCATTTACTGCAATGTATTTTAATACATGAGAACTGCCACAAATCTTCGCACTTGCCTCCTTCAATAACACCACCCTCCCCCTCCTAGGACTAATCCTTGCTGCAGCTGGCAAATCAGCTCAGTTTGGACTTCACCCCTGACTCCCTTCTGCCATAGAAGGCCCCACCCCCGTCTCAGCCCTACTCCACTCCAGCACTATGGTCGTTGCTGGTATTTTCCTTCTTATTCAACTAAGCCCTCTCTTTGAGTCTAACCAAACAGCTCTGACCATCTGCCTATGCCTGGGCGCCCTAACCACCCTATTTACTGCCACCTGTGCTCTTACCCAAAACGATATTAAAAAAATCATTGCTTTCTCTACATCAAGCCAACTTGGCCTAATAATGGTAGCCATCGGACTAAACCAACCCCAACTCGCCTTCTTCCACGTCTGCACCCACGCATTCTTCAAAGCCATGCTCTTCCTCTGCGCAGGCTCCATCATTCACAGCCTCAACGATGAACAAGACATCCGAAAAATAGGAGGCATGTTCCGCCTTGCACCTGTCACCTCTTCCTGCTTTACCATTGGAAGTTTGGCCCTCACAGGCACCCCCTTCTTAGCAGGCTTTTTCTCAAAAGACGCCATTATTGAAGCACTAAACACATCCCACCTCAACGCCTGAGCCCTTGCTCTTACCCTCTTAGCCACGTCTTTTACAGCTGTCTACAGCCTCCGACTAGTCTACTTCGTAGTCATAGGATACCCCCGATTTAATGTGTACTCCCCCATCAACGAAAACGACCCAGCAGTTATTAACCCCATCAAACGTCTCGCTTGAGGAAGCATCATTGCCGGTCTACTAATCGCCTACACCATAACCCCCTTTAAACCCCCGGTCATAACTATACCCCCACTCCTAAAACTGGCCGCCCTTACCGTTACTGTTATTGGCCTCCTCCTAGCACTTGAGCTAGCCTCTCAGACCAATAAACAATTCAAACCTACCCCAAAACTCACACCCCACCACTTCTCCAACATGCTTGGTTTTTTCCCAGCTATTATCCACCGTGCACTATCTAAACTCGCCCTAGTATTAGGCCAAAAAATCGCCTCCCAAATAATCGACCTAACCTGACTAGAAAAATTGGTCCCCAAAACCCTAGCACAACTTAACAAATCCCTTGCTACCCTAACAAGTAATGCCCAACGAGGTCGTATCAAGGATATTCTCTCCCTCTTCTTGATTTCAGTATCCATCGCAGCTATCCTGTGCCTTCTTTAAACTGCCCGAAGGCTGCCACGACTCAGACCCCGCGTCAATTCAAGTACCACAAACAAAGTCAACAATAAGACTCAAGCACCAACCACCAGTATTCCCCCACCTCCCGAATATATCAACGCAACTCCCCCTGAATCCCCCCGCAATACAGACAACTCCCCTAGCTCATCTACCGGGGCCCACGACATATCATACCACTTATCCCAGAAAAGGCCCGACACCATAACTACACCCACCACATAAGTCACAACATATGCCACGACCGATCGACTTCCTCAACTTTCCGGGTACGGCTCAGCAGCTAAAGCTGCTGAATACGCAAATACTACTAGCATTCCTCCTAAATAAATTAAAAACAGCACCAAAGCCAAAAAATGACCCCCATACCACACCATCACTCCACACCCCAAACCCGCTACTACAACTAAACCTAGTGCAGCAAAATAAGGTGAAGGATTTGAAGCTACCGCAATCACCCCTATTACTAGCCCGACTAAAAATAAACACATCGTGTAAGTCATAAGTTTCTGCTAGGACTTTAACCAAGACCAGTGGTTTGAAACACCACCGTTGTCTTTCAACTACAAAAACCTTTTATGGCCAGCCTACGCAAAACCCACCCCCTTCTCAAAATTGCAAACGACGCATTAGTTGACCTCCCCGCCCCATCGAACATCTCGGCCTGATGAAACTTTGGTTCCCTGCTAGGCCTCTGCTTAGCTGCCCAAATTCTCACAGGACTCTTCCTAGCTATACATTACACGTCCGACATTTCAATAGCCTTCTCATCCGTCGCACATATCTGCCGAGACGTTAATTACGGCTGACTCATCCGGAATCTTCATGCCAACGGCGCTTCCTTCTTCTTCATTTGCCTATACCTTCACATTGGACGTGGCCTTTACTACGGCTCTTACCTCTATAAAGAGACTTGAAATATTGGAGTTGTACTATTCCTCTTAGTAATAATAACCGCCTTCGTCGGATATGTCCTCCCCTGAGGACAAATGTCATTCTGAGGAGCTACTGTCATTACAAACCTCCTGTCCGCCGTACCTTATGTAGGTAACACGCTAGTGCAATGAATTTGAGGTGGGTTCTCAGTCGACAACGCCACACTTACCCGCTTCTTCGCCTTCCACTTCCTTCTCCCCTTCATCGTCGCAGCCGCAACCCTTCTTCACCTACTTTTCCTCCACGAAACAGGCTCAAACAACCCCCTGGGTCTAAACTCAGACGCAGACAAAATTCCATTCCACCCCTACTTTACCTATAAAGACCTTCTAGGCTTTGCAGTCTTAATCATTTGCCTCACTGCCCTAGAACTATTCGCCCCTAACCTTCTAGGAGACCCAGACAACTTCACCCCCGCCAACCCACTCGTCACCCCGCCCCACATCAAGCCAGAATGATACTTCTTATTCGCCTATGCCATTCTCCGCTCAATTCCAAACAAACTAGGAGGAGTCCTCGCTCTCTTGGCCTCCATCTTAGTCCTCATGGTAGTTCCCATCCTCCACACCTCTAAACAGCGAGGACTCACATTCCGACCTATTACCCAACTCCTCTTTTGAACACTAATTGCAGATGTTCTCATTCTAACTTGAATCGGAGGCATACCTGTAGAACACCCCTTTATTATTATTGGGCAAATTGCATCCGTCCTCTACTTTAGCCTCTTCCTAATTCTTTTCCCCCTAGCCGGTTGACTGGAAAACAAAATCTTCCAGTGACAGTGCAGTCGTAGCTCAGCTTCAGAGCGTTGGTCTTGTAAACCAAAGGTCGGGGATGAAACTTCCCCCTACTGCCACCAAAATCAAAAAGAAGGGAGTCTAACCCTCACCACTGGCTCCCAAAGCTAGCATTCAAACATTAAACTACTTTTTGTACATATATGTACTTATACCATATTAATATATTAAGCATAAAATGCATGTTATAAAGACATATATATGTATAATCAACATTAATTTATAGTAACCATGATGCATATAACCATTAATATAAGACGTCCATAAACCATAACATGTTAATCTCATTAAAATTTAACACCCAACAGGCGAGACTTATGGCTCTAACAGTCTCGTCCATGCGTTCAGATATACCACGAACTCAACATCCCGTCATATCCCAAATGGATATGCAATAAGAACCGACCATCAGTTGATTTCTTAATGCATACGTTTATTGATGGTCAGGGACAGTTATTGTGAGGGTTTCACAGAATGAACTATTCCTGGCATTTGGCTCCTATTTCAGGTCCATTAATTGGTATCATTCCTCACACTTTCATCGACGCTGGCATAAGTTAATGGTGGAACCCATAAGCGGGAGCACCCCCCATGCCGAGCGTACTTTCCATCGGGCTACTGGTATTTTTTTTTGGTTTCCTTTCAATTTACATTTCAGAGTGCATACAGAAATGATATATCAAGGTTGAACATTTTACTTGTAGCAAGTAATAATAGTTCAATGATAGAAAGTCATTACTTAAGAAACACATATATTGAATTCTAGTGCATAATACCCTTCTTTCTACCCGGGGTTTATAGTTATAACCACGGTTTTTTGCGCGGTAAACCCCCCTACCCCCCTAAACTCCCGGGATCTCTGATACTCCTGCAAACCCCCGAAAACAGGAAGACCCCTAGTAGTTTAGGCCCCAACCTAAAATAAAATTTATCACAATTAAGTCCATAGAAACTAGAACACTATTAATAAGATACTCCTAACAAGCATGTTACAATAATTTATAGCATTATGTAATTATAGTATTATATAATTATAATATTATAGTATCATGTATGCAT